TTATCCGTTCTGGTTTATACCGCACATAAAAACGATATTTCCAAAAGAAGGCAAGGTAATATTTCCATTTATTTAGAATAAGAGACGCCCGTTTTAAAGCCAAAGTGCATTTTCCTTGATACCTAACATAATGCATGAAACTATCTTTGAACAACCAGGAAATGGCTTTAAAATCCTTAGTAAAGACATTTACAAGATGCTCTTTTTTTATTTTTCCATAGAAAAAATGTCGCTCAAAAAAGGTTCCAAAAAATGTTGATCGTAACTGACAGGATTGGTTACGTAAAAAAACAAAAACGAATTCGTATTCACAGACATAAGAATTATATAAGAATAAGAATACTCTCTGATTTCTTTTTGTTTTTGAAAGAGTGGAAATATATTTATTTTGGAAAAAAAAATGGTTCCAATTACGACTCTCGTGCAAAACGAATCGTAAAAAATGCAAAGAAGAATTATCTTTCACCCAGCAACGAAGAATTAGAACCAACGTTTCAAGATGAACCGGATAAGGTATTAGTATATTTGACACATAATTTAAACGGGAGAATTTATCTTCTAAAAAGGGAAATATGGAATGAATTGATCGTAAATTTTTAGATTCATCTATTTTATTATCTTCGAGGGAAGATACTAAGCATAGGCAAAGTTTAATTTCCGCACTAACTGCTAATTTACCCGATATGATTTGCAAATAAAAATGCTTGTTGTGCCCAAAAAAAGTATTTTGGTTAGAATCATTAGTATAAATAATAAAAGAATTCTGTTGATACATTCGAGTAATTAAGCGTTTCACAATTAGTAATCTAACTTTTTTGTCATAACCCACATTTTCGAACAAACTTGATCGATTGAAACTACGATTTTGAGTAAATACATAAATATACTCCTGGAAAAAAAGTGGATATAAAAAATAAAAGTCCTGTTTCCGTCGGTCTAAATTTTTTTTTAATTCTTCCATTTTTATTTGAAATTGTATTTATTTGAACCAAAGTCAAATATACTTTGGGTTATCAAATAAATATAATATTAATACATAGTACTATATATAAGATACAGTTAAAACAAAGCGTTTGTTTTATTATTATTCATTATTCATAATCAGATTCTGTAATACTAAAATAGTAAGAAAAAGATAGATACCTCGTGATAAACGGACTCTATCTTCTGCTTTTCTACCCAATCGGTTTATATTCATTACATTATACGATAACAAGATGATTCTAAATCTTTTATTTTTTCAACATAATCGCTCTTTTGATTTTGGAAAATAAATAAAGGGGTTTTATCAATATGCTCTTTCTTTATACATACTCATCTCCATTATTCCACTATAATTTATAATTATGGATATGGTATGGACAAATACCTTGCTTCATCCAAATCTGTAAAAGAGCCTAGCTAAAAGTCGAGTACTCTATCGTTGAGTTAGCAACCCTAAAAAAATAGGTAATCGGAATCAAAAAAACTTTTATTCTGATAAAACAGGTGCGCTCTGGGACGGAAGGACTCGAACCTCCGAATGGCGGGACCAAAACCCGTTGCCTTACCACTTGACTACGCCCCACTTCGATTTCTATTCAATTCAATACTAATAAAACTAATATTGGTATTGTGGTAAAAATTTATATGGAATAGATTAATTAAATTGTTGCTAGGATTTTAACATGTCTAAATATTGAATGAAACCCACAATTCATTGATCATTACATATAATTGAATTAAAATAGTATGTAAGAGTCTAATTTCTTATATTCTCATAAGTCATAAGAGAATAGAAGTTTTTTTGATTGTTTACTTTTTTACTTTATTTTTTTTATTAAAAACTCAATAAAAATGCAATTATCTTCACGAAAAAATGGTTGTTATATTTAATATCTTTAGTTTGATCTGTCTTAATTTTACGCCTTATTCGAGTCGTTTTTTCTTTTCAAAATTGCCTGAGGCCTATGCTTTTTTAAATCCAATCGTAGATGTTATGCCAGTCATACCTGTATTCTTTTTTCTCTTAGCATTTGTTTGGCAAGCCGCTCTAAGTTTTCGATAAGGTCTTTAATAATGTACTAAAAAAAAATTATAAAAATTGATAAGATCATATAAATCTTAAAGTATAAATCCTAGATTCAAACATTGAAATTCTTGGATAGGCACGATAACTTCGTTCTAACCCTTTTTCCAATTTGACAATGATCCTATGTATTATATTATTATGTATATATATAAATAATAATATATATTCTAAGATTGTTAAGTATATTTAGGGTCAACCAATTTTCACTAAAAACATCGCTTCATTTAATAGTGTCAAACAAATAAATATAGGTATAGGATATGTGATGTGATATAAAAACGGAGAATATATTCCCTTTTTTACAAAAAAACTATCATGGAGGTTGTGTAATGCTTACTCTTAAACTATTTGTTTACACAGTAGTGATATTCTTTGTTTCTCTTTTCATCTTCGGATTTCTATCTAATGATCCAGTACGTAATCCTGGACGTGAAGAATAAAAAATTAGTAAAGTTCGATAAATTTGAAATAAAAATGAAATATCAAGTCATCAACAATGAGGGGAAAGAGAGGGATTCGAACCCCCGGTACGAATAACTCGTACAACGGATTAGCAATCCGCCGCTTTAGCCCACTCAGCCATCTCTCCAAATTGAAACAAAGAAAAATTACTATATTATATTAGAATTAGACATAGAGATTGAATTGAAAGGCTTAATAATAATAGTATAAAATATACTACTGTTATCATATCACGACTTTTATCAGCAATACAGCCCGAATAGGTCCATACCTATTACCTATCCGGGCTACTTTTTATACCAATGAATCAGAAAAAATAGGGTTTATTTGAATTTGTTTTTTTATTCTTTTTTTTTTATACTTATATTACATATTACAAACTTCGACATTTTATCACATACAATCCGATTTGGTTTTTCGAAATTGTACTTTCATATCTTTGTAAAAAATAAGAAAATAAAATAGTAATGAAAGCGTCCATTGTCTAATGGATAGGACAGAGGTCTTCTAAACCTTTAGTGTAGGTTCAAATCCTATTGGACGCAATTTATTTCCATATATATACATCTCTCTTCTCTATTCTATAAACGCGAAAAAGATTTATTTAAACCTAATAATTACTTATCTTACGTTTCTCGTATATTTCTTAAATTTATTATTTATTATCCTTTTTATTATTTAATACTTTTAACTATAAATTATAAAATTAAATTATAAGAAGTAGAAGAATATTAAGAATTAATTTAGGAGTGAGCAATTTATTTATTTGTTTCCTTAAATATAAAGCGTTCTAACTGTTCCCGAATAGCTTCTTTTAAAAGTATTTCTGCTTCCTCAGTAAATGTCTTAGTAGAAGATATTATTTCTTGTAGCTGGTATTTATTCGTTTTTAAATAGATACGTAACTCAAGGAGAAATTTCCTTACTTGACCAATTTCTAATGAATCAAGATAACCATTTATTCCAGTATAAATAGTCATTATCTGCTCTTCCACAGTAAGAGGAGCAGATTGGGATTGTTTGAGCAATTCACGTAATCGTTGACCCCTTGCCAATTGATTCTGAGTGGCTTTATCGAGATCAGAAGTGAATTGTGCAAAGGCTTCTAATTCTGCGAATTGCGCCAGTTCCAATTTTGATTTGCCAGCTACTTGTTTCATGGCTTTAATTTGAGCTGCGGATCCTACTCGCGAAACAGAAATACCCACATTAATAGCGGGTCTGATTCCAGCATTAAATAGATCGGCGGATAGGAAGATTTGTCCATCTGTAATAGAAATTACATTAGTAGGAATATAAGCTGAAACATCTCCCGATTGAGTCTCAACTATCGGTAAAGCGGTCATACTTCCTTCGCCTAAACAAGAACTTGATTTTGCGGCTCTTTCCAAAAGTCGCGAATGCAAATAAAAAACATCTCCTGGATAAGCCTCGCGGCCGGGTGGTCTTCGTAATAGAAGAGATATTTGACGATAAGCTTGCGCTTGTTTATAGAGATCATCATAAATGATTGAAGTGTGTTGTTCCCGGTACATAAAAAATTCAGCCAGAGATGCTCCTGTATAAGGGGCTAGGTATTGTAATGTAGCGGGGGAATCCGCCGTTTCAGCCACTACAATAGTGTATTCCATTGCCCCCCTTTCTCGAAAATTAGTCACGACTTGAGCCACGGACGATGCTTTTTGACCAATAGCTACATAAACGCATATTACATTTTGACCCTGTTGATTGAGAATCGTATCTGTAGCTACTACCGTTTTACCGGTCTGTCTGTCTCCAATAATTAATTCTCGCTGACCGCGGCCTATCGGGATCATTGAATCAATAGCAATAAGCCCTGTTTGAAGGGGTTCATATACGGAACGTCTCAAAATAATACCCGGGGCGGGAGATTCAATTAACCGAGACTCAGAAGCCAAAATTTCACCTCTACCATCAATAGGTTTAGCTAGGGCATTTATAACACGACCCAAATAAGCCTTACTCACTGGTATTTGAGCAATTCTTCCTGTTGCTTTTACAGAACTTCCCTCTTGTATCATCAAACCATCACCCATTAATACAACACCAACATTATTTGATTCCAAATTCAGAGCAATACCCGTTGTATCCTCTTCAAATTCCACCAACTCGCCCGCCATGACTTCATCAAGGCCATGAATACGAGCAATGCCATCACCTACTTGAAGTACGGTACCAGTAGTTACAATCTTTACTTCCCTAGTATATTGCTCAATACGCTCCCGGATAATATTACGAATTTCGTCGGCTCGAACGCTTACCATGAATTTTTCTTAATTTTAAAATAAAAAAAGAATTCCATGCCTAACAATAAGTAAAGTACTAACCTATTATTTATTTCATTACCCTAAGCATACGAATGTTAGCACTGATAGTACGTAAATGTACCTCGTTGTTCAAACAATTATTCAGAGTTCTAAAAGCCCCCTGTAAGGCTTGTTGGAAAACATGTTGTTGGACGTGCTTAATCGCCCTTTGTTGTTCAAAAGAAATAGTTTCATTTTTGTAATTTTCTAATTGTTCCAAAGTTGCATAAGTTGAATTAATCAAATTCAACTTTTCTCGTTCTATATCAGAGTACCCATTCACTCGAAACCGATCTGCTTCCATTTCTACTTTCCGTAAATAATCCTTGGCTTTTTCCAACTGTTCGATAGCCCCTTCGCGTAGTTTGTTTGAATTTAGAATAGCATTCAAAATCCTCTGTTTTCGATTATCTAATAAATCATTTAATAAAAGTGGACTATCTTTTTTTTCTAGTCATTTCAAAATTTTCATAATCCCTTCCCGAACCAAACATGAATCTTTCGATTCATTTGGCTCTCACGCTCAATTACTTATGGAGAATTCCCATTTTTTTTCTTTATCTTTATAATGAGCCTATCCTTTCTTAGTTGTTTATATAAAAAAAAATATCGAAACTGATCACTACTTCTATAATATCCAAGGGACTCTTCTGAAAAATATGTAATTATCAGCAAAGTTGTTTCTTTTTTTTCTTCAAATCCAAAAATGCCTATTATTTTATACTTTTATACATAGGTCATTGCATTGATACAACAGTGTATCAAATAAAACAAATAAAGAGTTGAAATACCTCTTAGTTTCCAATTTTATCCAATATTCCAATAAACGGTTAAAGTTTTTTTATCGACAGGAGTGTTCTATATCGAAAAAAATTCCAACTCTTCATTTCATTTTGAAATCCTTTATTTATGTATTAACATAATAGTATAAAAAATATTATTAGGAATAGGAAAGAGTACCACGCCTGCCGCACCCGCACTTCAAATGGCTTAGCTTTAACCATGGTAATAGTTTCAGCTTATTGTATTGATTGATAGAGAATCAAAGCAAAGTAAATTTACCAATAAATCACGAAATGCTATGGTTCTTCTATACTATTTCCTAATTATTCGGAAGTAATTCGCGAGATGATGCACCTTTATTTCCTAATTATAATGTGCAGCTGATTGAATACAGCCTATTCTTGAAATAAACAACTCGCACACACTCTCTTTCCAAACAAAATCACTACACCAAACACTACGCTTAGATTTATTGGATTTGTTGCTAAAATATCGGTATTAAACCCGAAACCCCCGGCAAATGGCCAGTGAACTAAAGAAACGAAAGAATTACTTATATGTTTCATATGATCTCCTCTTAATATAATAGAAATAGATAAACTAAAAAAATCGAAAGAGTTCTTTTTGTCTAACTTAACTTTTTATTTACTATTTTGTTTTTATGTCTAAATAAAAATGATACTTCTAAAAAAAGTTTCCGTTGTACTAAGAACGGGGGGGACAAAAGAAAGTTAGTTGGTATGAAAATTTTACATCCTTAAATCGGTCCTTTCCACAGGTTCGTTTTTTTATCAACGAATAAATATTGGGTAAGTTTTTTTTATATTTTTAATATTTATAGTATTAAACAAAAGGATTCGCAAATAAAATCGCTAATGCTACAACCAATCCATAAATTGTTAAAGCTTCCATAAAAGCCAGACTAAGTAATAAAGTACCTCGTATCTTCCCCTCCGCTTCGGGCTGTCTTGCGATCCCTTCTACAGCTTGGCCCGCGGCGGTACCTTGACCCACTCCAGGTCCAATAGAAGAAAGCCCTACAGCCAATCCGGCAGCAATAACAGAAGCAGCAGAAATAAGTGGATTCATGAAAAATTCCTAACAAAAAAAAGAGTTAATGATACATACAATTAATTATAATTTATTCCATCGATAAGAAGATTCATCCAGCCAGTTGAAGTAACTAAGAACTCCGAATTGAAGAAATAAAAAAGAGTATTGTACCATCAGAATAACTTCGATATTTCCTTTTTCATTTCTATCCACGGTGCTTTTTTTGTGAATTCATATGACTTTTTGGTCATTCAATTCACAATCGTATAAATAAAAATTAACATTAATTTAAGTATACAAGTAGTAGGGTAATTTATAGATGAATATATAGTCAATATCTACTATCACATATACATTTACATTACATACATTTTTTCCATAATGTAAACCTTAGATTTAATCAGATTTTCAAAGAATTCGAATTCTTTGAAACATTCACAAGAGTGGATTGACTTAAGTAGAAAAATATCTTTTCGATCTCTTTATTTTATTTATAAAATCTTTAATGATAACCACCCTCTAGTGATTCGCCTATATAAGCCGCAGCTAAAGTTGCAAAAATAAGAGCTTGAATACCACTTGTAAATAATCCAAGGAACATAACAGGTATAGGAATCACTAAAGGTACTAAAGAAACAAGAACAACAACTACTAATTCATCAGCTAATATATTGCCAAAAAGTCTAAAACTAAGCGATAGGGGTTTTGTGAAATCTTCTAAGATATTAATAGGTAAAAGGATTAAAGTTGGCTGAATGTATTTACTGAAATAACCTAATCCTTTTTTTGTAAGACCCGCATAGAAATATGCCAATGAGGTGAGTAAAGCTAAAGCAACAGTAGTATTTATATCATTCGTGGGCGCGGCTAACTCTCCATGAGGTAACTGTATTATTTTCCAAGGTAAAAGAGCCCCCGACCAATTCGAAACAAAAATAAATAGAAACATAGTTCCAATAAAGGGAACCCAAGGACCATATCCTTCTCCAATCTGAGTTTTACTCACGTCTTGAATGAATTCAAGGAGATATTCGAAAAAATTCTGATCGTCAGTGGGAATGGTTTGTGGATTTCGAACGGCTAGAGTGGCTGAACCTAATAAGATAGCAATGACAACCCCAGAAGTAATAAGTACTTGAGCATGGACTTGGAAACCTACTATTTGCCAATAGAAATGTTGACCTACTTCCACATCGGATATATTGTATAACCCCCTTAGGGTATTGATAGAACATAATAGAACATTCATATTGACCTCGGCTAAAAATATAACTTTAAAATAAAAAGAATTATTTTGATTCAACTGCCTATTTCTTAACTTAACTATTTGAATCATATATTCTGGATATTTTTTATCTTTATTTATTTTTGCGATTCAATGATTCTATAAATCTTAAAATATTATGGAGTTTTGAAGCTATTTATCTTATATTTTTATATTTATTATACTACACTCAAGGATTTCGTATAAAGCTAAAACGACCTTCACAAATTGCGAATACTAATTTGTTAAGAACTAATCGGATTGAAGCTGTAGTATCATCATTCGCCGGAATCGAAATATCCGCGAGATCCGGTTCACAATTTGTATCGATAAAACAAATCGTTGGAATTCCCAAAGCAATACATTCACGAAAAGCCGTATATTCTTCTTGCTGATCAACGATGATTACAATATCAGGCAACCCCGCCATATATTTAATTCCACCCAGATATATTTGCAAATGAAATAATTGTCTCTTTAACACAGCCGCATCCCTTTTTGGAAGACGTTCGAGTTTCCCCATCTTTTGTTCAGCTCTCAAATTCCTGAACCGATGAAGTCTCATTTCTGTAGTGTACCAATTAGTTAACATACCACCGAGCCATTTTTTATTAACATAATGACACTGAGCCCGTATTCCGGCCCGTGCTACTGAATTAGTTACTTTATTCTTTGTACCAACAATTAAGAATTGTTTTTCTCTACTTGCTGCATCAAAAACCAAATCACAAGCTTCTGATAAAAACCGAGCGGTTATAGTAAGATTTGGAATATGAATACCGTTGCGCTTTCCAGAGATATAAGGTTCCATTCTAGGATTCCATTTTCTCGTACCATGACCAAAATGAACTCCTGCCTCCATCATCTCTTCAAAATTGATGTTCCAATACCTTCTTGTCATTTCTCCTCACACTTCCTCTTTTATTGTTCCGACGGAACCTTATCTTCTACTAAAGATTAATAATTAATAATTCGTTTCTATTTGTTATTTTTATTTTTGTTATTACCAAATCCAAATTGGAACCGTCAGAATTAGAAAGAAAAATCTGTTCTTAAGAATCCTTCTATAAAAGAATTGTTCTGATATACCTTATGAGAATCGTTTAAAATGTAAGAATCAAAAAATCTTTTGTGGTAGAACAAAATATCCCCCATTTCCCTCCCGAATAGATTTGTTTTTGAGAGTTCCAAAGTAATGTTGTTATCTTGCCTTGAACGGTGCACAACTCCTTTGAATCCAGTCCCGGCGGGTATCATACTCCCCAGAACAACATTTTCTTTCAACCCTTTCAACCAATCGATACGACCCCGGAGAGAGGCTTTTGCTAAAACTCGAGTGGTTTCTTGAAAACTCGCTTCGGATATAAAACTTTGAGTGTTCAAAGATGTTCTCGTTATTCCCAATAAGATAGCTTGATAACAGATGGCTTCTTCAAAAGCGCGTCCTGTTCGCTCTGCTCGTAACAACCCAATCAATTCTCCGGGTAAAAAAACATTAGACATTCCATCTTCGGATACCAACACTTTTGATGTTATTTGACGTACAATCATCTCTATATGTTTATTATGAATTTGAACCCCCTGAGATCGATAAATTTCTTGGATCTTATGAACCAAAGAAATACGACTTTGTACTCTAGTTATCTCAGCACCAATCAATAAACCCCAAGGAATTCCAAGAATTCTTGGAATACGTTCGTTCCAACCCCTAACCCGCCTTGCCAGATTCATTGATATTGAATCAATCGAACGCACTTCTAAGACCTGTTCCACCCTTTGAAGACCCTGTGTTATATCACCAGATTTGGATTTTTCATATCTAACTGTAATTAATGTATCTCCTTCGTAAAGGATTTCCCCATAATGGCCATGAACAGTTGCGCCGGGCGTGGCTAAATAAGGCCGAGCTGCTCTTATTACTACCGAACTAATTTGAACAATTAGGACTTGACCGGATTTTTTGTGTGGTAGATTTTTGGTTATACATACATTGTCACAAATAAATTGTCCAAGACTCATTATTGTGGATGTCTCCTCACAATAATTATGGTGTATAAAATACCAATGAAAATGGAATAGATTCCAAATTATGTTATTACATGTACCGATATTATAAATTATTCCATTTTCATCTATGAAATAAAATTGAAGTACTTCAAAACCCTTTTTTAAATTGTCAAGTTGCAAATAGTTAGTTACCAAGATCTGATTATGAGTTGTTAAATAGTAAAAAAAATCCAAATTCACAATTTGAAGGGCTGTTCCTACAGGGCCCAACGAAGCAATTCTGGAATCCCTTTTAATGGATTTGTTTTTTATATTGTGATATTTTACACCGTCGAATAAACCCGTTCGAGAACAATCAGATGATGACAAAATTATAAAAGATTGATATTCATTATTTTTATTCAATAATGAAAACGTACGAATAGTTCCTTGCTTTTGGCTAAGCGATTCTTGAATCTTTCTTGCCTTGTAATAAAAGGGATTGATATTGATGCGATCTGATCCATTATCAGAAATCCCCGGCGGATCATTCCTTTTTCCGGTATACGAAATAGAAGATTTCACTAAGTCAATTCTTAGAAAAGCGCGCATTAAACCTTTTGCTCTTACTTCAACAAGGGAAGCATAAGCCTGTTCTATCGAAAATTCTTTTTTGTCTTGGTTCCAATTCAATACTAAACACGTCCGAAATAATTGAATACTTATGCCAGAAAATCCTCCCAAAATGATGGGTTTCCCCAAAATAGAATTGACAACTTGAAGTTGGACATTATCCACTTCCTGTAACACATCTTGCGGAAAGAGTGTTGTTAAACTTATACACTCCGCTGTTTCAGATATAACTATAGGTCGAACCAAAACAAAAGACTTTTTCTTGGTAAGTGTAATCTGTTGGACATAGACCAAATTTTTCGGTTTTTTTTTGAATTCCTTGGAATTTGTTTTTCCCGGTCTTGGTGATATCAAGATGTCACTGTGGCGGACTATCTTATCGGTTTTTACAGTATTGTTTTTTCCAGTAAAATAGATATCTCCCGAAAAAATTGTTAGTTCCATTTTTTTTTTTTTTTTTTCCACTCGTACCAATCCACATGCACTGCTTCTTCTATTTAAAGCGATTTGTGTACCTATTCCAATGATACTATTGTTCCGTACCATTATGTAATAAGATCCGGGTAAGATATGCACTTCCTCCGGAATGAAAAATAGTTTATATTTTTTGTTTTTTCCTTTACTAATTTTAACTCCTTGATACTCAATCAAATAATCTTTTTTAACGATTGAATATGACTCTCTAGTCTCATATTTATTAATTCCCAACTGATTTCTTTTGTATCTAGGATCATCGAAATACGCAATAATTATTTTTCTACGGAAAATACCATTTATGGGTATTTCAATCACTATACTCGAATGGGGCATTAGTTCTTTCTCTCGTTCTGGAATTGATTGAAATGGGATGCAAAATCTGTTTTTCCGCCTCTTTGCCAATAAATCAGAGTTTTTTGGGAGAATGACTGTATATAGGAGATTATAATGATCCGTGTATATGATTCGATTAAGTTCTGGATAATCAGGAATGCTATCTTCTTTTTTACCAGAAAAATAAAAACTAAAGAATTTGTGTCTCACTTGATCATTAGTCACTGATAAGTTAGAAAAAAATTTTCGTTCGACAGAACGAGAATAAACCTTCATTTGATCTTGATCCTTGTGTAGCAAAAGGGGGGCTACGGTCGATCGGCACGGATCTCCCGATAATATCCATAAATGGCTTGTTTTTGGTAAGAGATGAACATTACTATATGTAAATTCAGGTGCATGGTACACATCGGTACTCCAATGCATTTCTCCCCCTAAGTCAGAATAAATATGTTTTCGAACCCTCTCTTTTAAATTTAAAGTGGATATTCCCGAATGAATCTCAGCAATCGCCTGTTCCGATTTTACATATTGATCATTTTGAACTAAAATAAAGCTTTTTGGTGGAACCTTCACGTTATGTATAAAATCGGTACTCTCAATAATTACATACAAATCGATATAACAGAGAAAAGCCGGGTGCCCGTGACGTGTACGTGTGGGATGAACCAAATAGTCATTGAATCTTATTTTTCCATTAGAGGGGGTCCGTAAATATCCTGCAGTCCCCCCTGTGAATACTCCACCGGTATGAAAAGTTCTTAATGTCAGTTGAGTACCCGGTTCTCCAATAGATTGACCCGCAATAATACCTACAGCTTCCCCTAATTCGACTAGGTCGCCATGAGTAGGACTCCGACCATAACACAATCGACAGATCCAAGATGTACCTCTACACGTAAAGGGGGTTCGAATAGATATTGGTTGTCCCCGAAAGGTTCTTAATCGATTGACAAGTCCAATTCCAATATCGTGATTACGAGCGGCAATACATCGAGAACCCGTATATATATCATCTGCTAATACACGACCAATTAATGTTTGGCTACAAATTCTTTCCAGCAGCAGCCCTTTTCGAGGACTCACAGAAATACTTTGTATAGTTCCGCAATCCGTTCTACGTACAACAATGTGTTGAACTACTTCAACAAGTCTGCGCGTGAGATATCCAGCATCTGATGTTCGTACAGCAGTATCGACAACTCCTTTTCGAGCTCCGTAGCAAGAAATAATATATTCTGTTAACGAAAGACCTTCGCATAAATTGCTTTGAATGGGTAAATCAATCATTTGTCCTTGGGGATCCGACATTAATCCTCTCATACCGACTAATTGATGTACCTGAGATGCATTTCCTCTAGCTCCCGAAAAAGACATTAAATAAACGGGATTAAGGGGATCAGTCATCCTAAAATTTGAATTCATTTCTTGTCGCAAATATTCACTTGTAATATACCATATCTCAATAGAGTGACGTAATTTTTCTACCGCGTGTATATTCCCATCATGGTAGTGTTTTTCCAAAATTAAACTTTGTTTTTCAGCATCTTGGATTAGCCATCTTTTCGAGGGAACTGTTAAAAGATCATCAATTCCTAATGAAATAGATGTAGCAGTGGCTTGATAAAAACCCAAAGTTTTTACTTGATCCAAGATGTGTGATGTATATGCCATTCCGAAGTGATCTAGTAATCCGCTAATAAGTCGTTTCATGACAGTTCTATCTATTATTTTATTGTGAAAGACCAAATTGACCCCTTCTGCCATAAGTACCTCTATATTCTGCTGAGTCGGATTCAACAATGGATTTGAGTCAGTGATTCAAAAACTTCCTTTTATCGATCGTGATTCACGTGGAAAGGGAGGAACAGGAACTATGATACTAGGTGAACCGTTGAGGCATGAACTTTCGTCGTTATCTATAGAATTACTTAGGTTAAGTAACATATGACCCACCCTATGAGCATGCCCGAGAAAATCCTTGTATGGCTTCTTCGATTTCTCTATAAAAGAAAATGTGACCAATCGTGGTTCGAATGTATATACAACGAATTTCTTTTTTTACACTTCTTACTTTTAGATAGTGTTCATAAATTTCATGATAAGTACCCAAGGATTCATAATGAACTTCTATAGGGGCTTCTCTTGAAGCAATAAAGTGTTGATCTAGTCGCCACCGAAGCCACAAAAGACTATCTATATCTAAATCGATTATTTTCGGCCGAGAAGCTCCAATTGCATCATAAGAATTATAAAAAGGGTATTTTTTTGTATACTTAATATCATGATTATTATTAACTATTTCATTTTTAGAGTTATAGTTTTTGAAATTCCATGGGTTATACCGATTTGCACAAATAGTTCGGCTATTTCTGATCGTTAATAAATAGAGTCCAATAAGCATATCTTGAGTTGGCACAGAAATGGGATCACCAATAGCTGGAGACAAAAGATTCATATGAGAAAACATAAGGAAACGGGCCTCTGCTTGAGCCTCCAAAGATAAAGGCACATGAACAGCCATTTGATCTCCATCAAAATCTGCATTGAATCCCTTACAAACTAATGGATGTAAACAAATAGCGCGTCCTTCCACTAAAATGGGTTGGAATGCCTGTACGCCTAATCTATGCAGAGTAGGTGCTCTATTCAGCAATACAGGATGCCCTTGCATAACTTCCTGAAGTATTTCCCACACAATGGGTTCTTTTTCCCGAATTTTACCCTTCGCAACCCCTATGTTCGAAGCAATATGTTGTTTAATTAGACCGCGAATTACAAATATCTGGAAAAGCTCTATTGCTATTTCGCGAGGTAATCCACATTGATGTAATGAAAGTGACGGACCTACGATAATAACGGAACGTCCTGAATAATCGACTCGTTTGCCGAGCAAAGTCTCACGAAATCTTCCCCCTTTTCCTTCAATTACACCCGAAAACGACTTATAAATTTTATTATGACCATCCCTCATTGGTTGTCCACGAATGCCATTATCAAGAAGTGTATCCACGGCTTCTTGTATCAATGTCTCCTGACACATTACTAATTCCCCAGGAGTAGACCTACTTGTTATTAATAGGTCATTAAGAGTATTGTTCCGATAGATAATTCTTCTATATAGTTCATTAATATCCGAACTCATTAGTTTACCTCCATCTATTTGAATGATCGGTCTTAGTTCGGGGGGAAGAACTGGTAATAGACACAAAATCATCCATTCTGGTTCGATATTCGTTCGAATAAAATATTTAGCTAATTCCATGCGTCTAACCAAAAAATCCTTTCTTCTTCCAACCTTTCGATCTTCCCATTCATTACCTATGGACCGCTCTTTCCCTAATTCTTTCCATTCAACAAATGAATAATCTATAATAATTCGCAAATCCAGATCGGCTAATTGTTCTCGGATAGCCCTTGCTCCAGTAGAGATTTCACGATTTCGAAATGTATAGAAGCCTTGGGTAGTAAAAAAAAAGGGGATGCTATATTTCCAAGATTGAATTTCATATTCGAATAAACCTCGTAATCGTAAGAAAGTCGGTTTTTTAATTATAGACCTAGCAAAAGAAAAATTGGGATAGGATACTATAGGATCTCCCCCCCCCCTCAAAATCGGACGTGAAAGTTTCCTCTCATCCGGCTAAAGTAGTTATACCAAATCAAAGTGATTCTTACTTTCAAAAATTATAAAAACCCCAAAAAATCTACTCCTTACTCAAGTTTTCAGAGAAAGTAATTTCATTAATTAATTTTTAATTGACTTTTTTCCTTAGCTTAGAGTTTCGAACTTAAGTACGACATAAATAAGGTGTGAAATTCTTGAGTAGTCTACTTCCCCTCGAATCACGAATCCGCTTTAATTATTAATTAAAGGAGTATCTTTGAATTCAAAAAAAAGGATTTACTTGTTTATATATCGTTCTGTTCGATCTTTTAGGTCCCAATATTTTAATTTTACTTCGACGGTTTTGCTACGGCGTCCTTAAAGCCTATACGCGATAGATAGGCTCTTATAACCATGACAAATTTGCATAAAAAATTTTTTTTTTTAGAAGTTTTGTTTTCACGAAGTAAAACTGGGGATTCCTATTTATTTGGGTTTGTTACGGAATCAACCATAGATCAACCCCCTTTTTTGGAGTATTCAATACTCCAAAATTATGAGCTTCATATTACTTCCCCCCAAAAAGCATGTCAGAATTGGGGCATCCCAAGAGGATTGAGTGGGATGACAGTTTATCATTTCGAATCTGTAAAATCTGGATTTCGATCAAATCACACATCGCAGTATACTAAACCCTCTAATTCCTTAAGAGGTTTATCTAAAATATTCGCAATATAACTAGGAAGACGTTTCAAATACCACACATGGGTTACCGGGCAGGCCAGTTTGATGTAGCCCATTTGATATCTTCGTGTTCTAGAATCCACAAATTCAACTCCACATTTTTGACAAAATTTTGGGTTTTCTTTTTTATCCTCGATTATTCGAAAATTCCCACAAGCACAAATTCCGCTTTTTATAGGCCCAAAGATTCTTTCACAAAATAATCCATCTTTTTCCGGTTTATTAGTTTTATAATGAAAAGTATGGGGTTTTGTCACCTCTCCAACTCTCTCTCCGTTCGATAAGATTTTATTAGCCCAAGCACTTATTTGTTGAGGAGAAATCAAGCCAATTCGGAGTTGTTGATGTTTATAACGGTCGATCATAGAAGAAAAATAAAAATTCATTCCGATTAAACTTCCTTCCTATTAATACGGAAATTCTTTTCAGATACAAGGAAATGATTCATTTCCAGAGCTAAGGATCGTAGTTCTCGAACGAGCAATCGAAAAGATTCTGGAGCATCCTCAGGATTAGATATTGTTCTTCCAACAATGGTAGTACCAAGTACCTCCTGCCTAGCTCTAATATGATCCGATTTATAAGTAAGCATCTCTTGTAAAATATGAGCAACCCCCAACCCTTCTAGAGCCCAAACCTCCATTTCTCCTACCCGTTGTCCCCCCCGCTTAGCCCTTCCTCTAAGGGGTTGTTGTGTAACAAGTGCGTAATGTCCGCTGGAACGTCCATGTATTTTATCATCAACTTGATGAATTAATTTAAAAATATAAGGATTTCCTATAATAACAGGTTGGTCAAAAGAATCCCCTGTTCTTCCATCAAATATTCTACTTTTTCCCGGATACTCGGGTTCAAATACCCATGGATTTACTCTTTGCCTGCTGGCTTCATATAATTCAGAAAATACCAGTTTTCTCGAAGCCTCTTGTTCATATCTCTCATCAAAAGCTCCTATGCGATAATGTCTGTCTAGCAGACTGCCTGCTAATCCGAGCGAGCATTCAAATATCTGTCCTACATTCATTCGTGAAGGTACCCCTAACGGGTTGAAGACCATATCAACAGGTCTTCCATCTTGCAAATAAAGCATATCTTGTATCGGTAAAATTTTGGAAATGATACCTTTATTTCCATGCCTTCCGGCCACTTTATCGCCAACTTTGATTTCGCGTTTCTGTAAAATATATACACAAATCGTTTCTGGATTATAATTATAACCTCCCTTTCTACAGTACCATCTCACATCAATAACTTTACCTCTACCACCTGTAGGTAGTTTTAGACAAGTTTCTTTTGAAGTGGAGACTTGAATGCCGAGTATAGTGCGTACTAATTTATCTTCTGGGGCATACGACAATTCTTTCACCATCTGAGGCGTTAATTTACCTACTAAAATATCGCCCGCCTCTACCCAAGATCCCAGCATCACAACCCCCTTTTTGTCTAGATTTCGAAGTAAATGAGATTCTAAATGCGGTATTTTAGTAGTGATCTTTTCGGGACCTTGTCTTGTCACATGAGTTTTAATTTCGTATTTCTGTATGTTAAAAGACGTATAAATATCCTTATATACTAAACGCTCACTAATGAGTACTGCATCTTCAAAATTATAACCCCCCCATGGCATATAAGCTACTAATACGTTTTTCCCCAAAGCAAGTTCGCCACCAACCGTTGCAGTGCCGTCAGCCAAAATATGCCCCCTTTTAATGCATTTATCCTTCCAAACTTTTGGTTTTTGATACATACAAGTATTTTTA